GGAAGACCTTGCGTTATATCACCAGATCTTGATTTTTCATATATAAATGTAACTAATGTATCGCCTTCGTAAAGGATTTCCCCATAATGTCCATGAACAGTTGCTCCTGGAGTAGCCAAATAAGGCTTAGCTGATCGTATTACCACAGAGTCAACTTGAACAATTAGAACTTGACCCGATTTTAAATGCGGTCCTTTTTTGGCTATACATACATTTTCACAAAGAAACTGCCCAAGACTAACGATTGGAGATGTCTCTTCACAATAATTGTAATGGAGAAAATACCAATTCAAATGGAATGGATTCAAAATGATGTTACTGCATGAATAGGGATTATAAATTTGACCATTTTCATCCAGTAAATAATATTTAAGTATTTGAAAAATCTGTTTGAAATTGTCAAGTTGCAAATAGTTAGTTACCAAGATCTGATTATGGGTTATTAAATGGGAAAATAAATCAAAATTATAAATTGGAAAACCTGTTCCTAACGGGCCCAACGAATTCCTAATTGGAATTAGGGGGTTCTTTTTGATTGATTCTTTTATCACATTGGGCGATTTTACATCGTTGAATGGGCCTATTCGAAAACAATTGGATGATGACAAAATTATCAAAGATTGAGATTCCTTATTTCGATTCAACAACGTATGGATAGTTCCTTGATTTGGATTAAGGGATTCTTTAATCCTTGCCTTGGAATAGGAATAAATGGAAGAAAATGGATTGACATTAGCGCGATCTGATCCATTCTCAGAGATCAATCCTGAACCCGACAGATCGTTCCTTTTTCCGGTATAAGAAATAGGTGACTTAGCTAAGTCGATTCTTAGAAAATATCTAAGCAAACCATTTGTCCTTATTTCAACAAAGGAAGCACAGGCCTTTTCGATTTTTTTGTCTTGGTCCCAATTCAACACTAAAGAAGTCCGAACTAATTGAATACTTGTGTCCCAAATTTCAAGAATTGGGTCGTAATAAAGGATATAATTGACAACTCGAAGTTGTAGATTATCACTTTCCTGCAAGAGATCCGGCGGGAAAAGTCTTCCTAAATTTATACCATCCGTTTTTTTATATGGGACTACAGGTTGAACCAAAACAAAATACTTTTTTTCATACCTGGAAAGTTTCATTCGTTGGATATAGAGCCAATTTTTCAATTTTTTGTATTCTTTGGAATTTGGTTTTCCCCCTCCTGGCGGTATCAATCGGAATGCCTTATTTGTCTTTCCAGGAAAATGGATATCTCCAGAAAAGATTATCAGTTTCATTTTTTCTGCTTTTTTCTTCACTCGGACCAATCCGCCTACCCGACTTCTTCTATTGAAAGTGATTTGTGTATCTGCCCCAATAATACTATTGTGCCGTACCATTATGGAAGAAGATTCGGCCAAAATGTGGACTTCCACGGGAATAAAAAAAAATGGATTTACTTCCTTTTGGTATTTTGGCCAAAATACCTTGACTCCTCGATACTCAATCAAATCCTCTTCGTTGACGATTGAATTTAGTTCTCTAGTCTCATATTTAGTAAGTCCCGAGCTCTTTCTTATATATCGAGGATCATCGAAATAAGCAAGAATACTATTTCTACGGAGAATACCATTTCTGGGGATTTCCATTGAGATACCTGAAGAAGGTATTAGTTGGTTCTCGCCTTCTTGAATCGATTCGAGTGGGATGATGAATCTATTTCTTCGCCTCTTTGCCAATAAATCAGAATTACCGTCGAGAATGGCCGGATATCTGAGATTACAACGACCCGTACATGTCATTCGATTCAGTTCTGAATAATCAGGAATCCTATCTCCTTTTTGATTTTTACCAGAAAAATACGAACTAAAAAATTTGTGTCTCACTTGATTATTAGTTACTGAGGGGTTAGCAATATATCTTGGCTTGACAGAAAGAGAATAAGCGTTCATTTGATCTTGATCCTTGTGGATCGAGCAAGGGCCTAGACTGTATCTCCAGGGCTCCCCTAATAATATCCATAAATGACTTGTTTTTGGTAAGAGATGAATATTACCATATGTAAATTCAGGTGCATGGTACACATCAGTATTCCAGTGCATTTCGCCTTCTGAGTCAGAATAAATATGTTTTCGAACCTTCTCTTTCAAATTCAAAGTGGATGTTCTCGCGCGAATCTCAGCAATCACTTGTTCTGATTCTACATATTGATCGTTTTGAACTAAAAGAAAACTTTTGGGCGGAATACACACATTGTGTATAATATCTTCACTCTCAATAGTTACATACAAGTCTCTAGAACATAGAAAAGCAGGATGTCCATGACGTGTACGTGTCGGATGAACCAAATCCTCGTTAAATTTTATTTTTCCATTAGAAGGGGCTCGCACATGTTCTGCAGTACCCCCTGTAAATACTCCGCCGGTATGAAAAGTTCTTAATGTTAATTGAGTGCCCGGTTCTCCAATAGATTGACCTGCAATAATACCTACGGCTTCTCCCAATTCGACCAGGTCGTCATGAGCTGGACTCCGGCCATAACATAATTGACAAATCCAAGATGTACTCCTACAAGTAAAGGGGGTTCGAATAGAGATTGGTTGTGCTCTAAAAGTTATGAATCTACTGACAAGTCCAACCCCAATATCTTGATTTCTAGTAGCAATACATCGCGAACCTATATATATATCATCTGCTAATACACGGCCAATTAATGTTTGGATAAAAATCCTGTCCGCCATCATTCCATTTCGAGGACTTACAGAAATACCTCGAACGGTGCCACAATCTGTTCGACGTACAACAATGTGTTGAACTACTTCAACAAGTCTGCGCGTGAGATATCCTGCATCTGATGTTCGGATAGCGGTATCCACAACCCCTTTACGGGCTCCGTAGCAAGAAATAATGTATTCTGTTAAAGAAAGTCCTTCGCGTAAATTGCTTTGAATGGGTAAATCAATCATTTGCCCTTGGGGATCCGACATTAATCCTCTCATACCTACTAATTGATGTACCTGAGATGCATTTCCTCTGGCTCCCGAAAAAGACATTATATGGACTGGATTAAAAGGATCGGTCATCCGAAAATTAGGATTCATTTCTTGTCGCAAATATTCACTTGTGGCATACCATATTTCGATCGATTGACGTAATTTTTCTACCGCGTGTACATTCCCATAATGATGGTGTTTTTCCAAAATAAAACTTTGTTGTTCAGCGTCTTGAACTAGCCATCTTTTAGAAGGTATTGTTAAAAGATCATCAATTCCTAATGAAATGGATGCGGCGGTAGCTTGTCGGAAACCCAGAGTCTTTACTTGATCCAGGATATGTGATGTATATCCTATTCCATAGTGATCAATAAATCGACTAATAAGCCGTTTCATGGCAGTTCCGTCTATCACTTTATTGTGAAAGACCTGAGTGGGCCGTTCTGCCATCAGTACCTCCATATTGCGCTGAGTAGAATTTGACAATGGGCTTGAGTCAGTGATTGGAAAACTTCCTTTTCTAGATCTTGATTCACGTAGAAATTCTGCACTTATGGTCTTAGTTAACCCGGAGAGACTCGAATTCCCGTTGGTAGCATAGAATTACAACAGCCCTGCCAAAACCCCTGTATGGCTTCTTCTATTTCTCGATAAAGGGAAATATGACCAAGAGTGGTTCGAATATATATATAAAGAATTTCTTTTTTTATACTTCGTACTATTAGATAGTGTCCATAAATCTCATAATAGGTCCCCACAGATTCATAGTGAATTTCGATGGGAGCTTCTCTTGCAGCAATAACGCGTTGATCTAGTCGCCACCGCAGCCACAAAGGACTACCTAAATTGATTCGTTTTTGCCGATAAGCTCCAATTGCATCATAGGGATTACAAAAAAAGGGTTCTTTTTTTTTTGTATACTTATAGTTATTATCTTCATTTTGATAGTTTCTACGATTACATGGATTATACCTATTTACACAAATACCCCGACGATTTCCACTCGTTAAGACATAGAGTCCACTAAGCATATCTTGAGTTGGTGCCGAAATCGGATCCCCAATAGTTGGAGACAAAAGATTCATATGAGAAAACATAAGTAAACGCGCCTCTGCTTGAGCCTCCAAAGATAAAGGCACATGAACAGCCATTTGATCCCCGTCAAAGTCTGCATTGAAGCCCTTACAAACTAATGGATGTAAACAAATAGCGCGCCCTTCCACTAAAACGGGGAGGAATGCCTGTATGCCTAATCTATGCAGAGTAGGCGCTCTATTCAGCAATACAGGATGGTCATCCAGAATTTCCTGAAGTATTTCCCATACAATCGGTTTTTTTTTCCGAATTTGACTCTTAGCAACTCCTATGTTCGAAGCAAGATGTTTTCTAATTAGGTCACGAATTACAAATGCCTGGAAAAGTTCTATTGCTATTTCGCGAGGCAATCCACATCGATGTAATGAAAGTGAAGGGCCCACGACAATCACGGACCGCCCTGAATAATCGACCCGCTTACCAAGCAGAGTCTCGCGAACTCTTCCTTCTTTGCCTTCAATTACATCTGAAAGCGACTTGTAAACTCTATTATGATCATCCCTCATTGGTTGTCCGCAGATTCCATTATCAAGAAGTGCATCCACGGCTTCTTGTAGCAATTTTTCCTGAGATATTATTAATTCTTCTGGCGTAGCTATACTTGTTGTTAATAGATCTGTAAGAGTATTATTCCGATAGATAATTCTTCTATAGATTTCATTAATATCCGAGGTCACTAGTTTATCCTCATCTATATGATAGATTGGTCTCAACTCAGGAGGAAGAACTGGTAATAGACACAAAACCATCCATTTTGGTTCTATATTTGTTCGAATAAAATGCTTAGCCAATTCTATGCGTCTAAGCAAAAAATCTTTTCTTCTTCCAACTTTTCGATCTTCCCATTCATTCCCTGTGGGTTCCTCTTCCTCCAATTCTTTCCATTCTACCAATGAATAGTCTATAATAATTCGTAAATCTAGATTGGCTAATTGT